CTCATACACTATGGGGATGGTGAGAAGAGATATATTTTACATCCCAGAGGGGCTATAATTGGAGATACCATTGTTTCTGGTACAGAAGTTCCTATCTCAATGGGAAATGCCCTACCTTTGAGTGCGGTTTGAACTATTGATTTACGTAATTGGAAGTAACCAATTAGGTTTACGACGAAACCTAGAAATCAATCACTGATCCAATTTGAGTACCTCTACGGGATAGACCTCAACAGAAAACTGAAGAGTAACGGCAGCAAGTGATTGAGTTCAGTAGTTCCTCATATAAAATTATTGACTCTAGAGATATGGTAATATGGAGAAGACAAAATTGTTTGAAGCACCGACAGAACCGGAAGCGCCCCTTGTTTCAAAGAGAGGAGGACGGGTTATTCACATTTCATTTGATGGTCAGAGGCGAATTGAAAGCTAAGCAGTGGTAATTCTACCCCCGGGGAAAAATAGAGATGTCTCCTACGTTACCCGTAATATGTGGAAGTATCGACGTAATTTCATAGAGTCATTCGGTCTGAATGCTACATGAAGAACATAAGCCAGATGATGGAACGGGGAGACCTAGGATGTAGAAGATCATAACATGAGTGATTCGGCAGATTTGGATTCCTATATATCCACTCATGTGGTACTTCATCATACGATTCATATAAGATCCATCTGTCTAGATATCATTATATACATCCAGAAAGCCGTATGCTTTGGAAGAAGCTTGTACAGTTTGGGAAGGGGTTTTGATTGATCAAAAAGAAGAATCTACTTCAACCGATATGCCCTTAGGCACGGCCATACATAACATAGAAATCACACTTGGAAAGGGTGGACAATTAGCTAGAGCAGCGGGTGCTGTAGCGAAACTGATTGCAAAAGAGGGTAAATCGGCCACATTAAAATTACCGTCTGGGGAGGTCCGTTTGATATCCAAAAACTGCTCAGCAACAGTCGGACAAGTGGGTAATGTTGGGGTGAACCAGAAAAGTTTGGGTAGAGCCGGATCTAAGCGTTGGCTAGGTAAGCGTCCTGTAGTAAGAGGGGTAGTTATGAACCCTGTAGACCATCCCCATGGGGGTGGTGAAGGAAGGGCCCCAATTGGTCGAAAACAACCCACAACCCCTTGGGGTTATCCTGCGCTTGGAAGAAGAAGTAGAAAAAGGAATAAATATAGTGATAGTTTGATTCTGCGTCGACGTACTAAATAGGAGATAAAATCGAGAATATGTTTCTTCGTCTTTACAAAAGAAAAAAAGATAGGAGTAATTAGCTGTGACACGTTCACTAAAAAAAAATCCTTTTGTTGCTAATCATTTATTAGGAAAAATAGAAAAGCTCAACATAAGGGGGGAAAAAGAAATAATAGTAACTTGGTCCCGGGCATCTACCATTATACCCACAATGATCGGCCATACAATTGCTATTCATAATGGAAAAGACCATTTGCCTATTTATATAACAGATCGTATGGTGGGTCACAAATTGGGAGAATTTGCACCTACTCTAAATTTCCGGGGACATGCGAGAAGCGATAATAAATCTCGTCGTTAATGTTAATAATAATAAAGTGAATATGGGTGCTCGTCGTTCATTGGTGGGAGGTTAATCTTATGATAAAGAGGGACCCAGATGTGGAAGTATCCGCTTTAGGTCAACATATATGTATGTCTGCTCACAAAGCACGAAGAGTGATCGATCAGATTCGTGGGCGTTCCTACGAGGAAACACTTATGATACTAGAACTCATGCCTTATCGAGCATGTTATCCTATTTTTAAATTGGTTTATTCGGCAGCAGCAAATGCTAGTCACAATATGGGTTTCAAGGAAACAGATTTAATCATTAGTCAAGCCGAAGTCAACGAGGGTACTGTCGTGAAAAAGTTAAAGTGTCGAGCTCGAGGACGTAGTTATCCGATCAAAAGACCCACCTGTCATATAACTATTGTATTGAAAGATATATCTAAAGATCAAGACTATTTCATATGGTTAAGAAAAACTGGATATGTATATATAGATAAATATACAGATGTTAGAGAGAGGTATCTATGTATGGTAGAACACGAAAGACTAAAATGGGTTAATGAAGAAAGCGAGGGTGTATGGGACAAAAAATAAATCCACTTGGTTTCAGACTTGGTACAACCCAAAAGCACCATTCCCTTTGGTTTGCACAACCAAAAAGTTATTCTGAGGGTCTACAGGAAGATCAAAAAATAAGGGATTGTATCAAGAATTATGTACAAAAAAATATGAGAATATCTTCGGGTGTAGAGGGAATTGCGCGTATAGAGATTCAAAAAAGAATCGACCTGGTCCAGGTCATAATCTATATGGGATTTCCAAAATGGTTAATAGAAGGTAAACCGAGAGGAATTGAAGAATTACAGATCAATGTCCAAAAAGGGTTTAATTCTGTGAACCGAAAACTCAACATTGCTATTACAAGAATTGCCAAACCCTACGGAGACCCAAATATTCTTGCAGAATTTATAGCTGGACAATTAAAAAATAGAGTTTCATTTAGAAAGGCAATGAAAAAAGCTATTGAATTAACTGAGCAAGCAGATACAAAAGGAATTCAAGTACAAATTGCAGGACGTATCGACGGAAAAGAAATTGCACGTGTCGAATGGATCAGAGAAGGTAGGGTTCCCCTACAAACCATTCGAGCTAAAATTGATTATTGTTCGTATACAGTTCGGACTATTTATGGGGTATTAGGCATAAAAATTTGGATATTTACAGACGAGAAATAATAAAAGATTTCTTCTTTTCCTTTTCTATCTAGCAATGGACAAAAAAACCTTTCATTATTTTTCCGTTTAATCAAAAATTATCAATTTCAAATCTTCTAATTCTCTTCTAATTCTATAGGGTTAAATAAAAATAAGATTGACCCTTTGGTATAATTGCTATGCTTAGTGTGTGACTCGTCGGTTTTTTTAGTTTAGATTAGGATTAAAAAAGGAAAGGACAGTCCCCTAGTCTGAACTAAGAACTATGTAACTAATAACCAGCTCATTGCTTCGTATTATCGAGATCCAAAGAAACAGTCACTATATGATGTATTGATCATAGCGTTGTAGCAACTGAAATCTTTTTAATATTACATATACATAAAAGAAAAACCAATCTGATCGTGGATTGTGATGTGAAACAAAAAAAGGATGTGGATAAATGGAAGGGGGAGAGAAAGAGAGAAGGAGAATATCAATGATATATAATTCCAATATGTATGGTCTATAAATCATCTCATACAAAGGCAGTGTAATAAAGCATCAATATGGATTCGGCCATAATCATAATTAATCATTAAATGAATCCGGTTCATAGGAAAAATAAATACAAATAAAAGAGAGCTTCGAGTCAATAAAGACTGAGTAGATTGACTCAGGAACAACAAATTGAATTAGGAGCTCCGTTGCATAGTTGAGGCCTAGCCATTAATCAAGAAGTGATGGGAACGACGGAACCTATGACTGCAGAAGATTCCATTGAAAACGAATCCTAATGATTCATTAGGTGGGATGGCGGAAAGAACCAGGAACCTATTCATTTATTCTGAGAGGTCAAGGACTGACCCTACGAATTAAACAGATATTGAAAGAGTCAATATTCGCCCGCGAAGGCCTTATTGGATTGCTAAGTTTTTGGGATTCAATAAAGGTAAAAATAAAAATTCTATAGAGGTATATTTCCAGTTGTATATAGAACCCAAGATATATAAATTTTTACGTGGCAGATTAGATCTCAAAAAATCCTATGATTCAGTCTATTATAAATTCAATACATATTCGTAATATTATGGAATCATTTCATTCGCGAGGAGCTGGATGAGAAGAAACTCTCATGTCCGGTTCTGCAGTAGAGATGGAATTGAGAATAAGAAACAACCATCAACTATAACCCCAAAAGAACCAAATTCCGTAAACAACATAGAGGAAGAATGAAGGGAATATCTTACCGAGGCAATCGTATTAGTTTCGGCAGATATGCTCTTCAGGCACTTGAACCCGCCTGGATCACATCTAGACAAATAGAAGCAGGGCGACGAGCAATGACACGATATGCGCGGCGTGGTGGAAAAATATGGGTACGTATATTTCCAGACAAACCTGTTACATTAAGACCTACGGAAACGCGTATGGGTTCGGGGAAGGGATCTCCCGAATATTGGGTATCCGTCGTTAAACCGGGTCGAATCCTTTATGAAATGGGTGGAGTATCAGAAATAGTAGCCAGAGAAGCTATTTTAATCGCTGCGTCCAAAATGCCTATACGAACTCAATTCCTTATTGCAGAATAGGGATGTGTGCAACCAAAGGAAAGGAGTCTTTGTGATGAAAAAACAAACAACCGCAGGCCTTTTTTTCTAGACAAAAAATATATTTTTTTTTTGCCCTTTCTTCGCATTGAAAGAAACGATAAAAAATAATGATATGATTCAACCTCAAACCCTTTTAAATGTAGCGGACAACAGTGGGGCTCGAAAATTGATGTGTATTCGAATCATAGGAGCTAGTAATCGTCGATATGCTCATATTGGTGACGTTATTGTTGCTGTAATCAAAGAAGCAGTGCCCAATATGCCTCTAGAAAGATCAGAGGTGATCAGAGCTGTAGTTGTACGTACATGTAAAGAACTTAAACGTGACAACGGTATGATAATACGATATGATGACAATGCCGCGGTTGTCATTGATCAAGAAGGAAATCCAAAAGGAACTCGGGTTTTTGGTGCGATCGCTCGGGAATTGAGACAGTTGAATTTTACTAAAATAGTCTCATTAGCTCCTGAGGTATTATAAATACTATATAGAATAAAGACTAATAGACAAGCCCGTGATATGATATAGTAGGGTCTTGGGAATGGATTAAATTAATTTAGTAGATTATGTATCACGTATATCCCTTAACTTTATAATTAATAAAAAAGAAAAATAACGAGCATGTTGATTATATTAAAACTCGGAGGCACAAATAATTATAGTTCATCATGGGTAGGGACACAATTGCTGACATAATAACTTCTATACGAAATGCTGACATGGATAAAAAAGGAACGGTTCGAATAGCATCTACTAATATTACCGAAAACATTGTTAAAATACTTCTACGAGAAGGCTTTATCGAAAATGTGAGAAAACATCGAGAAAGCAACAAAAATTTCTTGGTTTCAACCCTTCGACATAGAAGGAATAGGAAAGGGCCATATAGAACTATTTTAAAACGTATCAGCCGGCCCGGTCTACGAATCTATTCCAACGCTCAACGAATTCCTAGGATTTTAGGAGGAATGGGGATTGTTATTCTTTCTACTTCTCGAGGTATAATGACAGACCGAGAAGCTCGGCTAGAAGGAATCGGAGGAGAAATTTTGTGTTATATATGGTGATCTTTCTGATATCTGAATTGAATTGGTAACTTCCTATATTGCAAAAAAAGAAAAAGAGGAAGGACTGGTTGCCTAATATCACTCCTCCTCCATTAGTTGATACTTCAAGGGGGTTACCTGAAATGAAAGAACAAAAATGGATTCATGAAGGTTTAATTACTGAATCACTTCCCAATGGCATGTTCCGGGTTCGCTTAGATAATGAAGATCTGATTCTAGGTTATGTTTCAGGAAGGATCCGACGTAGTTTTATACGGATACTACCAGGAGATAAAGTCAAAATCGAAGTAAGTCGTTATGATTCAACAAGAGGACGTATTATTTATAGACTCCGCAATAAAGATTCGAACGATTAGGTGTATATTTTTCGACATTATTTTCGTGGGGATACAATACAACTTGAGGTTCAAAATTCCAAGAGACTTATTTTCTTCCAAGGAATAGATTCGGAATTAAGATAAGGAATGACAAATATGAAAATAAGGGCCTCTGTTCGTAAAATTTGTGAAAAATGTCGACTGATTCGCCGGCGGGGACGAATTATAGTAATTTGTTCCAACCCGAGACATAAACAGAGACAAGGATAATCCTTCGAAAAAGGACCCAATGTACAAATAAAATGAAGGATCTGTTTTAACCTGAAATGGATATATCCGTAAATCTCTGACTCATATTGATGAGATGATAAAAGATGGCAAAACCTATACCAAGAGTTGGTTCACGTAGGAATGGACGTATTAGTTCACGTAAGAATGGACGTAGAATACCAAAAGGAGTTATTCATGTTCAAGCAAGTTTCAACAATACCATTGTAACGGTTACAGATGTACGAGGCCGGGTGGTTTCTTGGTCCTCCGCCGGTACTTGTGGATTCAGGGGCACAAGAAGAGGGACACCGTTTGCTGCCCAAACCGCGGCAGGAAATGCTATTCGTACAGTGGTCGATCAGGGTATGCAACGAGCAGAAGTCATGATAAAGGGTCCTGGTCTCGGCAGAGATGCAGCATTACGAGCCATTCGTAGAAGTGGTATACTATTAAGTTTCGTACGGGATGTAACCCCTATGCCGCATAATGGATGTAGACCTCCTAAAAAAAGACGTGTGTAGAAATAAGAATGGAACAGATTTCAAGAGAAATAAATGATTCAATAATCTGATAAAAAATTACTATGCTTCGAGAGGAAGTAGCAGTATCTACTCGGACACTACAGTGGAAGTGTGTTGAATCTAGAGTAGACAGTAAGCGTCTTTATTATGGCCGTTTTATTCTGTCTCCGCTTATGAAGGGTCAAGCCGATACAATAGGCATTGCAATGCGAAGGGCTTTGCTTGGAGAAATAGAAGGAACATGTATCACACGCGCAAAATCTGAAAAAATACCACATGAGTATTCTACTATAGTAGGTATTGAAGAATCCGTACATGAAATTTTAATGAATTTAAAAGAAATTGTATTAAGAAGTAATCTGTATGGAACTCGCAACGCATCCATTTGCATCAGGGGTCCTGGATGCGTAACTGCTCAAGACATCATCTCACCCCCTTCTGTGGAAATTGTTGATCCTACACAGCATATAGCTAGCCTAACGGAACCAATGGATTTGTGTATTGGACTACAAATCGAGAGGAATCGTGGATATCGTATGAAAACACCAAATAATGCACAAGATGGAAGTTTTACTATAGATGCTGTATTCATGCCTGTTCGAAATGCGAATCATAGTATTCATTCTTATGGGAATGGAAATGAAAAACAAGAAATACTTTTTCTAGAAATATGGACGAATGGAAGTTTAACTCCTAAAGAAGCACTTCACGAGGCCTCCCGTAATTTGATTGATTTATTTATACCCTTTCTACATGCGGAAGAACGTGACACAAATTTAGAGGACAATCAAAACATAGTTACTATACCCTTTTTTACCTTTCAGAATAAATTGGATAAACTAAGCAAAAGTAAAAAAGAAATAGCATTGAAATGTATTTTTATTGACCAATTAGAATTGTCTCCCAGGATCTATAATTGTCTCAAAAGGTCCAATATATATACATTATTAGACCTTTTGAATAAGAGTCAAGAAGATCTTATGAAAATG